TGAATTGCTCAAACAATCCCAAGCAAAACCTCTTGCGGTGGAAGAACAGATAATGGCTATTTATACTGGAACAAATGGTTATCTGGATTCATTCGAAATTGGGCAGGTAAGGAACTTTCTTGACGAGTTACGTAAGTACTTAAAAAATAATAAACCCCAGTTTCAAGAAATCATCTCTTCTACTAAGACCTTTACTGAAGAAGCAGAAGCCCTTTTGAAAGAAGCTATTCAGGAACAGACGGAGCGGTTTATGCTTCAGGAACAAGCATAAAGAAATTGTTGATTCTATTGATAATTCTGTATAATATTTTCAATATCAATAAAAGTAGGTAATCAAGTGTCTCCATCATTCAAAAAATGTCTTTCTTGACATCAAAATTGAAAATATATATGATTATGATATGGAAATAGATTGCGTCCAATAGGATTTGAACCTATACCAAAGGTTTAGAAGACCTCTGTCCTATCCATTAGACAATGAACGCTTTCGTTGCACCCTTTTTCCTTTCCTTATTTCTTGTTTGAAAAAAAAATCACATTTGTGTGAGAAAATTCAGGGAATTGTATATTCAATTCGGACCCGTCTATTCATTTATAGACTCTAATTATTCATTAGAGTCTATTAGAGTCCATCAAAATAGATAAAATAAATAAATAAATAGAATCGGGCGGGTAGCGGGAATCGAACCCGCATCGTTAGCTTGGAAGGCTAGGGGTTATAGTCGACGTCGATTCAACGTTTTGCACGTCTCTAATTCAAAACCGAACATGAAACTTTGGTTTCATTCGGCTCCTTTATGGAAAATGGAAAAATTCCTAGATCTAAAATCTGAATCAAATCACAATGAATTTTATCCATAACATCTATGTTAGCTTTTTGTCTGAATTTATTCAGACTCGCTTTCTAGATGATCCCTCTAGAAAAAGAGGATTCTAACAATCTTTCTAGTTACTTCGTTCTCTATTTCTATATTGATAGAAGAAAGGATCCTGAGGAAAAGGGTTTTGTTTCCACCGAGCTAAAATAAAATGTCGAGGTCTCTAGTAAACTAAAGACATCATTTAATAGCTATCTCATTTTGCTTCCATTTTTTCTCTACAAAGAAAAATTGGAGGATTTAGTTACGATTAAAATTTTTACTTTTCTATCTTTATCCATGGATCTTTTATGCATACTTTTTCAATTGGACGTATTGATCCAATTCCAAAATTTTGTTTCGTAATTTCCTAACCCAAATTTTCCATTTTTAAGTTCACCTTGGATGATACAAATCACGATAATCCATATTTTTCCTCGAATATGTCATTGAAAGGTAAAGGATTTAATCCTTTTTCAGAAATAAAGTTTTTGTTCGGACTATGAATCAAACCGAAAGATCCCTTAACTATTAAAGGGTTTACTAGAACGAATCGCACTTTTACCACTAAACTATACCCGCCGCTATTATATTAGAATACATGTGTATACAATACATAAAAATGCACGTTTTGTCGAACAGAGGAATTATGCGTCATCGTACTAAACTTAAAGTAATAAAGTTATAGGGTCCTAATCATTAAAAGAAGAATGTCGACGTTTTTCGCGTCGGATTTCAGTTGAATCAGATTCTGGATAAGAGGGACTCCTTTTAATAACTAAATTAAATAATCTAAATATTTTTAGATTCCCGTAAGGGAATCAAGTAAAAAAAAAAAAAAAAGAAATAAGAAAGGAGCCTTTTATTTTATTTTATATAATATATAAATAGAATAGTATAGAATCAGAATGGAAATAAAACTCCATCTTTTTATGGATGCTTTAATAGCAAGTATTTTCGTCTTTCAACCCAGATAAATACTTTAGCTAAGATTTGTTGGAACAAAAAAAAGGGCCCGGCTAGGTATTGACCAGGCCAGGCCGTGTGAATAAGGGGAACAAAATCAAAGGGGTCTTCTTTATTTGTCTTTATATTTGTTTTTGGATCTTTTGAGCCCCCTTACTTAGATAGTAATTCTAAAAGAAATTGCTGGTCAAAGTTGTACATATCTATATAAAAAAAAAGAAATAAGGGGGATTTTTTCTTACTTCATGTGTAACATAGTCATTATTCTCTTGTTCAATTGGGAGAGATGGCTGAGTGGACTAAAGCGGCGGATTGCTAATCCGTTGTACGAACTATTCGTACCGAGGGTTCGAATCCCTCTCTTTCCGTTTCCTTTGATGATTGAGTTATCTTTCAAATTTTGAAAATACTTTTTTGCCTATATTAGGCATGTGGAATATATAAAAAAATCCTAAGAAAGCAACTAAAACTCCTTTTTTATTCTTCACGTCCAGGATTACGTCCTGGATCATTAGATAGAAATCCAAAGATGAAAAGAGAAACAAAGAATATCACGACTGCGTAAACGGAAAGTTTGAGAGTAAGCATGACGCAATCTCCAAGATCCTTTTTTGAAAAAAAAAATGAGAAAAGAAAATAGATTCTCCAGTTTATACTATGAGATTCTAAATATTAGAATATTCTAACTAGTCCATTTTGACACCAAGAAATGAAGTGATTTCTAGAAATAGAAAAGGATTCTACGAAAAGAAAAGTCATTTGTAATAAGAGTCCTTCATAGATTTCATACCCCCAATTAAGTATTGTGGGGTACCCTAGCCTAACCCTAGTTTAGGGTCTTTCGTTGGAAGTTGATCTTCTAAATTGGTAGAATTTTTTCTCGAATAAATCATTAATTTTCTAGGATAGTCTTAAAGATTTTATCGAAAACTTACAGCAGCTTGCCAAACAAAGGCCAAGAGAAAAAAGAACAAAGGGATGATTGGCATAACATCTACGATGGGATTCAAAAACGCGTAGGCCTCGGGCAATTTGGCGAAGAAAAAACTAGTCGAACAAAGAGCGGAATTAAGACAGATCCAGATCAAACTAAAGGTATTAAGCATAACAGACATTTTGTTCTTGGAGATAATTGCATTTTGGTTGAGTTATTGATATAAAGAAGGAAAAATGAAGTAAGGTAGACAAAAAGCCTTTCTTTTTCTTTGAACCCACCCAATCAAAAATGGTCCAATTCTCAAAAGAGAATAGAAGAAATCTTACTTTCATACAATATCTTAATTGAATTATATGTAATGATCAATCAATTAAGTTGAATTCTATATTTACATGTGTCAAAATCCTAGCAAGAATCTAATATATTCTATAAATTCTAGAAAAATACTTTAGATAAATAGTTGGGCTGGAATTGACGAATATGTAACACGCATATTAGTCTTTAGTAGTGTCGAATAGAAATCGAAATGGGGCGTCGCCAAGTGGTAAGGCATCGGGCTTTGATCCCGCTATTCGGAGGTTCGAATCCTTCCGTCCCAGAATGTATCCATTAGAATCCATTTTCCCTTTTTATTTTTAAACTTCTGTTTAAATGTTTAAAGGTCGAATATGAGTCACTAGAGTGTAATTTTTTTTGATTCAGAGACACGTCTTCTCTTGTTTTTTCACAACAAACTGCATTGGATTGACTGCAAATGACATGCAGATGTAACTGAATATATTTGGGATCCCGGTAGGATGGTAACAAAAGTTTTAATTCAAAGGGGGTAGGGTGGACTTTTCATTGTATGTACACTCCTTTCATAGTGAAGTAAGCCAGTTACTTATAAAATAAAAACCTTAGGTCCCACCTTTATTTGAATTTCAAAAAATTTTTGAATCAAAATGGGAAGGTGCCTATATTTCCATAGTTCTTGTTCCCACTCCCCTAACTTTAAATTTTAAATAAGGTATTCCAATTAGTAATCTTAACGTTCTGTGGATTTCTGAATTCTTAAAATAAGAGTAAATAGGGGGGGTTCTTAGTACTCATTCCGTTTTATCAATTGGATTTTGTTGTGTCTCTTAAGGCTGAGGTTAGCGTAAACTAATGAAATAAATCGTAGCAAGGACTTAAGAAACGGAGGGAAACTCATATATTTTATTCACTTGAATGGTAAAATGATTACTTAATCATCCCGGGTTAAACAAAATAAGAAAATACATATAAATGAGGAAATGCCTAGTTTGTATGTATTGTTTTATTTTGTTGTATTTTAGTGACAAGCAGTCTTTCGATATAGAATCAAAAGGGGTAGATTACTATATCTATCTACTGACTGAACTGAACCAATGACTATTCATGATTTCATAATTGAATCAATTTTAGAAAGGTTCCAAATTAGAGGAATGTTATGGTAAAACTTCGTTTGAAACGATGTGGTAGAAAGCAACGTGCGACTTGAAGGACGTGATCCGATGTGGATGCTTAGTCTTATATCCACCATTTTATATTGGAATGAGGGTGCTCTCGACTCGACATCATTTCTTCCACTCTAACCCCTATTTTGGGGGGGTTGTAATGGAAATAAGCATAGTACATGATGGAGCTCGAGTAGAAAAAATGAATTTCTCGGGGGCAAGGATCTAGGGTTAATACCAATCAATAAATTGAAAGAACTTCGTAAGTAGATTTTCTATATAGAAATCGAAAGGATCTGATTTCGGCAAGTTTGAATACAAAATTTGTTAGAATTGATCCAACTCTTTTGATCCACAGTGTATCACGCGAGAATCAACGATGCGTATGATTCGTTGGTACAAAGAAATCACAAAAGGGGTATGTTGCTACCATTTTGAAAAGATTAAGAAACACCGAAGGAATGTCTAAACCCAATGATTTAAAACAAAGAGAAAGGATCCCAAAACAAGGAAAGACCATTTCAATTGTCTCAATAATTGGATCAAAATAAAGAGTACAAATAGGTTTTAAATGAGACAAACAAAAGGGGGCTAAAGACTACTCAATAACTAAAATTGCCTAAACCTTTTCCTTTAAGCTATTTTTGAGAATTATCCAACTTGAGTTATGAGTACAAATGTTTTTTTAGGAAGGAACAAGGAAAAATGAGTGAAATCCTAGTCTAATTTTTTATGGACCCTTTTCCCATTCATTAGAATTCTATATAGAGAAAGCTGTGAATCATTTTTTCTCGAGCCGTACGAGGGGAAAACTTCCTATACGTTTCTAGGGGGGGTGTTGTTTATCTACATCTATCCCAATGAGCCGTCTATCGAATCGTTGCAATTGATGTTCGATGCCGAAGAGAAGGAAGAGATCTTCGGAAAGTGGGTTTTTATGATCCGATAAAGAATCAAACTTTTTTAAACGTTCCTGCTATTCTCTATTTCCTGGAAAAGGGTGCTCAGCCTACAGGAACTGTTAAGGATATTTTAAGGAGGGCAGAGGTTTTTGCGGAACTTTACCCGAATCAAACTCAGTTAAGTAAATAAAAAAAAGGGGGGGGGTGATTCTTAGATCACTTTGCTTTACTATTGTATAATTTTTTTATAATTTTTCTACTTCTATGGTATGGATTCCCTTATCTAAACCCCTTTTTATCTATGTAGTGCTAATCCAACACAAGTTTTTTGAATATTATTGAAATGTCATTTTTTTTTCATTCTATTATTTATTCCAAATCTCCATATTTATATTGACAACAATATATCGAACAAATATAATTAATTGTGATAAGTAGACTTTTTTTCCGTCTCATAGGGTTTTCTTTTTGATCTTACTTCATTCAAATAATGCGTTCGTTGAATTCGCTTTTTTACAATTTTTTTGATTCAAAAGTGGATAACATAAGAAAAGAGAAAGTCTATTCATTTGACATTTTTCTATCTTTTTCTTTTATTCTATAATTCAGAATTTTCTTTATTTTTATCTGGCCGATGGATTTGGATTTTCCGAATCCATTATAAAATGGATTTTTTTATCTTTTAAGTCTGGTAGTTTGATTGCCTCATATACTCATTTAAATTGATTCTGGTTGTATCTATACATCTTTTTCTATTCCTATTCGGGTTGCTAACTCAACGGTAGAGTACTCGGCTTTTAAGTGCGACTAGGATATCTTTTACACATTGGGATGAAGTGATGCATTCGTCCATACCATCGGTAAAGTTTTGAAGACCGCGACTGATCTGGAAAGGAAATGGATGGAAAAAACAGCATGTCGTATCAACGAAGAATTCTTAGAATATTTTATTTTTCCGGATCAGTATTAAAACTTGGTTTAATTATTGAAACGGAGTAAAGTGAATTCATTCAATTTCAAGTTGGGTCGAATGGATAAATGGATAGAGATAGAGCCCTATGGCTTCCATTAATTATAGGGAAAGAAAAAGCAACGAGCTTCTGTTCTTAAATTAGAATGATTTCCCGATCTAATAATAAGTTAAAAATTTATTAGTGCCTGATACGGGAAGGGTTTTTCCACGAGTGAATTCTCTATTTTTTAATGAATCCTAATTATTTTTTGCCATTTTTTCAAAATGGATAATATCCATTTTGAAATGGAGATGTGTGTCTAAAAGAAACAGTATATTGATCAAAACATTTCCAAAATCAAAAGCGCGGTTAGGTTGAAAAAATAAAGGCTTTCTAACCATCTTGTTTTGTTATCTTATAATGAAGATAAACCATAAAAAAACAGAGGATAGAGAGTCTGTTGATAAGTCCTACTTAAAATCCAAGGTATCTATTTGTTTCTTATTATGACAAATAATATCTTGTTTTGACTGTACCGCACTATGCATCATTTGATAACCCCCAAAATTCTCTACTCTTCAAATTGAAATTCAAATGGAGGAATTCAAAAGATATTTAAAGAGAAGTGGTTCTGAACAGCACTACTTCTTGTATCCACTTATCTTTCAGGAGTATATTTATGCACTTGCTCATGATCATGATTTAAATAGAGCACCTTTGTTGGAAAATGTAGGGTATGGCAATAAATATAGCTTACTAGTTGTGAAACGTTTAATTACTCGAACTAACCAAAATGCATTTTGGAGGCGCCATAAGAGTTTTGATTCTCAAAGGATATCAGAAGGATTTTCGATCATTGTAGAAATTCCATTTTCTCTACGATTCTTATCTTTCTTAGAAACGAAAGGGAGAGTCAAATCGCGGAATTTACGATCAATTCATTCAGTATTTCCTTTTTTAGAGGACAAGTTTTCACATTTAAACTATGTATTAGTTTATCTAATACCGTACCCAGCCCATTTGGAAATTTTGGTTCAAGTTCTTCGCTACTGGGTAAAAGATGTCCCTTCTTTGCATTTATTACGAGTCTTTCTCCACAACTGGACGAGTTCTTTTATTCCAAAGAAAGTCAGTCCTTTTTTTTCAAAACGAAAGAAAAAATTTTTCTTCTTCCTGTATAATTCTTATCTATGTGAATACGAATCCATCTTAGTCTTTCTACGTAACCAATCTTCTCATTTACAATCAACAGCTTTTGGAGCGCTTGTTGAACGGATATATTTATACGAAAAATTAGAACTTCGCGTAGAATTCTTTGCTAAAGATTTTCAAGTGAATCTATGGTTGTTCAAGGATCCCTTGATGCATTATGTTAGGTATCAAGGAAAGTCAATTTTCTCTTCAAAGGATAGTGTTCTTTTCATG